AGAATTAGATAGTCTTCCCGAGCAGGCCTTTTATTTAGTGGGTAACATCGATGAAGCTACCGCGAAAGCTCTGAACTTAGAAGGGGAGAAGAAATGACCTTAAATCTTTGTGTACTGACTCCTAATCGAATTATTTGGGATTCAGAAGTGAAAGAAATCATTTTATCTACTAATAGTGGCCAAATTGGCGTATTACCAAACCACGCCCCTATTGCCACGGCGGTGGATATAGGTCTTTTGAGAATACGCCTCAATGACCAATGGTTAACGGTGGCCCTGATGGGCGGTTTCGCTAGAATAAGTAATAATGAGATCACCATTTTAGGAAATGATGCGGAGATGAGTACTGACATTGATCCGCAAGAAGCTCAACAAGCTCTTGAAATAGCTGAAGCTAACTTGAGTAGAGCTCAGGGTAAGAGACAAGCAATTGAGGCGAATCTAGCTCTCAGACGAGCTAGGACACGAGTAGAGGCTCTGAATGTTATTTCGTACTAGTCAAAAATACATCAAAATAATAATCAAAAGAAGTTCTTTATTATTATACACTATACACCAGATTTGGATTCCGCCAATTGAAGACAATCAAGTCTAGATGATACAACGAAAAAAGAAGATGGGTAGAAAAACTTATTAGATACCATTGACTCTGGTATCTAATAAGTTCTACCTACTATTGGATTTGAACCAATGACTCCCGCCGTATGAAAGCAATACTCTAACCACTGAGTTAAGTAGGTTATTTATCATCACAAAAAAAGGACCCATCGCTTCGGGGATTATAGGTGGAATATTATTTCTAAGCAATACCAATCCGCTAACAGTAAACGGATCAGAGAGCTATCATGTAGGATCCTATCTTGACAAGAAATTATCTATATGTTAAGATATCTATGACAAGGGCTATAGCTCAGTTAGGTAGAGCACCTCGTTTACACGTGCGCCAATGCTTTTCAAGGGAGCCCATTATGCAATGAACATAATTGATCTTATTGAGAAATCGATGTCTTACTCCATAGATTCGAAGGAACAAGAGAACAATAGCCTGACAAATATTGGGTTCGGTCCGATTTGAGTGCGAATTCCGGTGCCAAATCAAATAGAACCTACCATTGATTTGCTAATTGATAAGGTAAATACCCAGTCCATTCAATGCTAGGCTTAATGAGTATAAGGGACTCAAAAGAACCTCTTTTCGTCCTATGAACTTTAAGGTGTATGAAGTCTCATATTTAATTCTTGCAGCGGAACGATAGAGACTCCATTTAACTCAGGTTGATCTAGGCCGGAAGCAGACCTAAGTCAAGGTAACCCTTCTTTGAAACACTTTGGTATTGCTCCTTCATCAGAATACAAATGATGAATCACAGAGCACATGGAGCCATCTTATTATCTTCCCATAAAGAAAAAATATGGTGGACTAACTGATCTTTACATCAATCAGTTGATGAAAGAGCCCAATGCAACAAAATGCATGTTGGGTCTTTGAAACAGTTCGAATCATTTCGATAATAATCAGTTTGATCTGTTTTACCGAGAAGGTCTACGGTTCGAGTCCGTATAGCCCTAACACATTCTATTTTTGTATAGACATTCTATTTTAGTTTAGTATAGTTTTCATTTCCTCATTAGATTAGTACTTGTTTATGGACTGACCGGTCTATTTGTCCGTAGAAATGAAAGCATTACCACATGCTCATGTGAATACATAGGGACAGGAAAATAAAAACAATAATTCATTCCAACGAATCCAATCGCTATTTGTAAAATCTAGGATAAAATACCTATCCTTCTTCCTTAATCTTCACGGATGAATTACATATGACTTTTTTCCTGTCCATGATCAAAGAGTTACGGATATACTTTTGTTTTGGTATACCCAATCTCAGTCAATGAAAATCATGACATGCTCCTCCGTCTAAAAACTTTATCCTGACCCAGCCAAATGGAATCCTAAGTTACACAGATCTAGTACCTATTCTTTTCTTGATCTTGTATTTGTAGAAATCCCTCGACTTCAACTAATTCTTTTTTGGCCGAACAACAAACAAATTGGTTGTTTCAAATATAATGCAGAGATAATGAATTGGTCCTTAATGTATCAACGTTCCTTCGTCTATATTCTATGAGTTGGGTTGGTTTGGGGATTTGGTCTGTCGAATTGTTCGACAATGTGTGATTCTTTCTATTAGAAGTATCTTATGTAGATCATTTATGATTCCACGAATTCTATCACTCTGTGCTATTTTTCATTGTGTAGTGTAAGTTTGTTCCAAAATAAACCCCTTTTTGTAGCGAAACCTAGCCCTTCGGTTGGTCTTACTAAGTGCTATTGCCATAACAAGTATTTTTGTTCATCCCAAATCGCGGTCTTTCTTTAGTACTCGATTCTTTTTATTTCTGAGAGGATTCGGGGGTATAGTACAGATTCCAAGTTTCGGATTTTTTTGGTATTGAAAGATATGAGTTGTTATATGGAAAGGTTCCTCGCAACTCAACG